ATCACATTGTTACATTATATATAGAGAAATTATCGCAACAACTCTATGGAAAAAATATACATTGGCCCTCGTTTTAGGGGTTTTTCGAGACAACCGTGTATATTAAGGGGGAGGGGGGTTTTTACCGAAAAAACTTTTTTTTTAAAAAGGTTCGATTTTTTTTTCCAAACCCGGGGTGATCCTAATAATAGAAATAATTATGCCAGATAAAGTGAAGAATGTGTTAGAATAATGAAATGCATTGTACACACACTATTATAGGAGGTTTCTTTCCGAGGGGGTTAATCACAATGTTTTTTCTACTCGTTTGTCGCATTAATCAAAAAAACCAAACTGGCCCTACATAATTTGATATTTTCTATCCCTTTCAGTAATGGTGAATTTGACAATCTAATCTCCTGAATGATGAGTAATGAGATATGATAAGATAAGTGTCGAGGATAGTTCAAGTTTACCTTAATGAACCAGATGAGCCCTTCCGGGGAATAGCGATTTGCTTCATACCGAACTTAAAATTTAGGGCGGAAGATAAATCTTGAGACGATCAAGGATAAATATGCCATTAAAGGGAACTAGAGGACTGGCATTCTTGATACGATCAAGGATTATATGAAGTTCGAGCATAATCAAATGTCAGGTTTGATCAATAGTAGGGGATAAAACAGTAATGTACCACAAACCGTACAATTTTTTTCATTTGATAGATTAATGGGGGTTTCTTACCAACGGCATTAAATAATACTATGTAAAATAGGGTTAAATGAAAAATATTATGCTATGAAATTATTGATTATAGGTTAATGAGGGTTAAATAATTTAATGTAATGAAATAGCTGATAGTAGATTAATGTGGATTAAGCATAGTATGTAATTATATAGGGGAATATCGATTAATGAGTATTAAGCATAGTATATGTAATATACTAGTACTTTATCTGTTATAGCTATTATGGAATGAGGGTATTATGTGGTATATTAAGGTATGTGGACTATATCATTAATATGTCACTCTGGCGTACAAAAACTAAATTTTTTTAATTTAGCATTTATACGCTATAATAGCATTCAGGGGGCAGTTTAGGCAGAATCTTGGCTTTGGGAGCCAAGGGCGAGAGTTTAACCCTCTTTCCCCTGATATGTTTTGGGAGGGGTTTACACCCTCGGTCTTCGACTTACAAGGTCGACGCTTTTTAGTTAAGCTACCAAAACTAATTTAGGCTGAGGATTTTGTTTTCTCATCAGCTAATGAATGGTATGATGATAAGGAATAAGGAAAAGTAGGAGATTGAGGCGATTTGTCCTACTATAATGAACGGTTGTTCTACTGGTTGACCTCCAATTCAAGTTAAGATAATTGAGTTGGCTACAAGAAGTCAAAAGGAGATTTGTGTCATGGGTCGGAAGATGATGCTTCGTTGTTTAGAGGTGTGGAGGAGAGGAACTAATATGAGGATAAAGATAGAGAATAGGAGGGCTAGGACTCCTCCTAGTTTGTTAGGAATTGAGCGTAAGATTGCGTAGGCGAATAAGAAGTATCATTCGGGTTTGATATGGGGTGGAGTAACAAGTGGGTTTGCTGGGATGAAGTTTTCGGCATCTCCTAATAGGTTAGGTATAAATAGGGCTAATGCGGCTAAGAGGAAGATTATAACGAAGAAACCAAGTAGGTCTTTGTAAGAGAAGTATGGGTGGAATGAGATTTTGTCTGCATCAGAGTTAATGCCTAGAGGGTTGTTAGAGCCTGTTTCATGGAGGAATAGAAGGTGAATGATTGTTAGGGCTAGGATGAGGAATGGAAATAAGAAATGGAAGGCAAAGAAACGTGTGAGGGTGGCGTTGTCTACTGAAAAGCCTCCTCAGATTCATTGTACTAGTATATCTCCAATATAAGGAAATGCGGATAGGAGGTTGGTAATGACTGTAGCTCCTCAAAAGGATATTTGTCCTCATGGTAGGACATAGCCGATGAAGGCTGTTATTATTAGTAGGAAGAGGAGAATTACGCCGATATTTCATGTTTCTTTATAAAGGTAGGAGCCATAGTATAATCCTCGGGCGATATGTAGGTAAACACAAATGAAGAATAGTGAGGCTCCGTTGGCATGGATATTACGAATAAGTCAGCCATAGTTAATGTCGCGGCAAATATGGATTACTGAGGAGAAAGCTATAGAGATGTCTGGGGTGTAGTGTATAGCTAGGAAGAGTCCTGTGAGGATTTGGATGATTAAACATAGTCCTAGAAGTGAGCCAAAATTTCATCATAATGAAATATTAGATGGAGCAGGTAGGTCGACTAGGGCGTGGTTTATGATTTTTAAGAGTGGATGGGTTTTTCGGATATTAGTGGCCATTGGTTCTTATAGTTGAATGAACAACGATAGTTTTTCAAGTTATTAGTCTTGGTTAAAGTCCAGGTAGGAATAATGGTATATTTTATGTTTGTGATAATAATTGGTTTAATTTTAGGTTTAGTAGGTGTAGCGTCTAATCCTTCTCCTTATTATGCTGCTTTAGGCTTAGTTACTGCTGCAGGGGTTGGGTGTGGTTTGTTAGTAGGGCATGGTGGGTCTTTTATGTCATTAGTTTTGTTTTTAATTTATTTGGGGGGAATGTTGGTAGTTTTTGCTTATACTGCGGCTCTTGCTGCGGAGCCTTATCCGGAGGCATGGGGGGATTGATCGGTATTGTTGTATGTTGGATTTTATTTAGTGGGGCTGTTTATGGTTGGTAAATATTTTATGGTTGAAGGGTGAGGTTTACATTGAACTGGGATGGAGGAGATGAGTGGTTTGGATATGGTGCGGGGAGATTTTTGGGGAGTTGCTTTGTTGTATTCTGATGGGGGTTGAATGTTAGTTTTAGGAGGTTGAGTATTATTGTTAACTTTATTTGTGGTGTTAGAATTGACTCGAGGTTTGTCTTGGGGTGCTTTGCGGGTAGTTAGGTGGAAATGATTAGGGTAATTAGGGTTAGTGTTAGGAATAGAAGTGTTAAGTAGGTTTTGATAAAACCTTGTTGGGGTTTAGTAGATAATTTAATGAGAGATGTTTGTTGGATGAGGTTGCTTTTAGGTCCAATTTTTTCGCTTCAGGTTAAGTCGATTAGGTGTGTTGAAATATGTTGGGCTCAGTTAAGGCTAGTTTTTGGGAGGAGTCGGTGAATGATAGGGGGGAAATAGCCTAATATGTTGGAGAAGTGATGGGGGTAGAGTGTGGGATTAATTTTGAAATAGGAGTTAGTAAGATTAGTGAGTTCGAGGGCTAGGAGAAGACCTGTAATTGTGACTAAGAGGGCGGATAGTTTGAGTAATGGAGATATAGTTATAATTTGAGTTTTTGTTGGGGTGAGGTTAAGGGTGATGATTAGGCCAGCAATAATGCTTCCGTAGGCAAGGCGTTTGATGGGGTTAATTACTAGTGGGTTGTTTTCATTGATTGGGGAGAGTGTGTTGAATCGGGGATAGTTTATTGATGCGAAGAAGATGAGGCGGAGACTGTAGATGGCTGTAAAGGATGTTGCTACGAGGGTGAGGATTAGGGCTCAGGCGTTTAAGTGGGAAGTGTTTATGGATTCAATGATGGCGTCTTTTGAGAAGAAGCCTGATAGGAATGGTATACCTGTAAGGGCTAGACTACCAATTGTTAGGGAGGTTGAGGTGAATGGTAAGAGTTTGTGAAGGCCTCCTATTTTTCGGATGTCTTGTTCATCGTTAAGACTATGGATAATTGATCCAGAGCAGAGGAAGAGTATTGCTTTAAAGAAGGCGTGGGTGCAGATATGAAGGAAGGCTAGTTGGGGTTGATTAAGGCCAATTGTAACTATTATCAATCCTAGTTGGCTGGATGTTGAGAAAGCAACGATTTTTTTAATGTCGTTTTGGGTTAGGGCGCATGCGGCTGTAAAGAGGGTGGTAAGTGCTCCTAAGCATAAGCAGGTTGTTAGGATTAGCTTGTTGTCTTGAATGAGAGGGTGTAGGCGAATTAAGAGAAAGATGCCTGCTACAACTATTGTGCTTGAGTGGAGTAATGCTGATACTGGTGTAGGGCCTTCTATGGCTGAGGGTAATCATGGATGTAGACCAAATTGTGCTGATTTTCCAGCTGCGGCTAATACAAGACCGAAGAGTGGTAGGGTTAGGTCTTTGTTTTTTGATAGAATAAAGAGTTGGTGAATTTCTCATGAGTTGAGGTTGGTAGCTAGTCAGGCTATGCTTAGGATTAGTCCAATATCGCCGATTCGGTTATAGATGACGGCTTGTAGTGCTGCTGTATTAGCATCTGCTCGGCTATATCATCAGCCAATGAGTAGGAAAGATATGATTCCGACTCCTTCTCAGCCAATGAATAATTGAAATATGTTGTTGGCGGTGACTAGGATAATTATTGAAATTAGGAATAGTAGGAGATATTTAAAAAAGCGATTTATGTTAGGGTCGGAGTGTATGTATCAGAGGGCGAATTCGAGAATGGATCATGTGACATATAGAGCTACGGGTGTAAAGATAATTGAATATAAGTCAAATTTGAAACTTATGTTAATGTCAAATGGGCCCATGTTTATTCAATTTCAGTTAGTAGTGATTGATTCTAAGCCTTGGTCGAGAAAAATAAATAAGGGAATTAGACTAATGAAAAAGGAGATTTTTACGGCAGTTTTTACATGTAAGGATGATCAGTTTGGTTTAAGTTCTTTAGGTGAAAGGGAGGAAATTAATGGGAAGGCGAGGATAATGAAGATTAAAAGGAAGGATGAGTTAAAGATAATATTCATAGCTCTTGCTTGGAGTTGCACCAAGAGTTTTTGGTTCCTAAGACCAATAGATTACTATTATCTTTCAAGGGCCGAGTGAGTCATGGGTTCGAACCATGATAAGAAGAATTAGCAGGTCTTCGTGTCCCGGACCTCTCTCGGTAGATAAAAAGATTTTAACTTTTGTCTTTAGAACCACAATCTAATGTTTTAATTAAACTATAAATACAGAATGTTCAGCCTCAGATAAGTTCTGGTTTAAGGATTAGTAATAGTACAGGTATGATATGGAGGCTGAGGAGGAGATGTTCTCGTGTGTGAGAAGGATTAAGTGAAAGGAGATGGTTGGGTGTTGTTCCTCGTTGAGTTATAAGGAATATGTAGAGGGAGTAAGATGCTGTGATTAATACTCCAGAGCCTGTAAGGATTAGGGTTCAATTGGATCAGTTGAATAGTGATGTGATAATGAAAAGTTCTCCTATGAGGTTTGGGGATGGAGGTAAAGCAAGGTTGGCGAGGTTAGTAAGGAATCATCAGGTTGCTATGAGTGGGAGAATAATCTGGATTCCTCGGGCTAGGAGAAGAGTTCGGCTGTGAATACGTTCATAATTAGTATTAGCTAGGCAGAATAGGGCTGATGAGATTAGGCCGTGGGCAATTATTAGTGTTGTTGCTCCTGCAAAACTTCATGGGGTTTGGATAAGGATAGCTGCTGCAACGAGGCCTATGTGGCTAACTGAGGAGTAAGCAATGAGAGATTTTAGGTCTGTTTGTCGTAAACAAATAGAACTAGTTATTACGACACCTCAGATAGCTAAGATTAGGAATGGGTAAGCTATTTCTTTAGTAAGGGGATTAAGTATAATAATAATTCGTATTATTCCGTAGCCTCCTAGTTTTAGTAGTACGGCAGCTAGGATTATTGAGCCAGCGATTGGAGCTTCAACGTGGGCTTTTGGTAGTCAAAGATGTACTCCGTAGAGTGGTATTTTGACAAGAAAGGCGATAATGCAAGCGGTTCATCAGAATTTGTCTGCTCATGAGTGAAGGTTAATATATTGAGAATGTTGAATAATGAATATTGAGAGGGTACCGAGGTTGTTTTGTATAGATAGTAGGGCAATGAGTAATGGAAGGGATCCAATTAGGGTGTAGAATAGGAAGTAAGTTCCTGCATTTAAGCGTTCTGTTTGGTTGCCTCATCGTGTGATAATGATAAGTGTTGGAATAAGTGTGGCTTCGAATATGATGTAGAATAAAATTATTTCTGTTGCGGAGAAGGCTATGATGAGGAAGAATTGTAGGGAGATTAGGAGGGAAATGTAAGTTCGTTGTCGGGTTAAGGGCTCTGGAGAAATATGATTTTGGCTGGCTAGGATTATTAGTGGTAGGAGTCAGCATGTGAGAATGAGTAGTGGAGTAGATAAGGGGTCAATGGCTAAGTATTGGTTAGAAAAGTCTCAGCCGATGTTTGAGTTTCATTTAAATCAAAATAGACTTATTGTGGCAATGAGGAGACTATGAATAGAGGTAGTGGTTCATAGTCATTTTTTGTGGGAAAATCAAGTAGTAGGAAATAGTATGATTGTTGGAATTAAAATTTTTAACATTGGAGGAGGTTGAGGTTTTGTAGTTTGTCGGAGCCGTGTGAGCGGGAAGTGGCGACTAGGATAGCTAGTCCTGCGCTGGCTTCACAGGCAGAAAATGTTAGGAGGATTATAGGGATAATAGAGCTGGAAGTGGAGTTTAGTGTTATAGATCAGATAGCGGTAGCGATAAATAGGGTAAGTATTATACCTTCAAGGCATAGGAGGGCGGATAAAAGATGTGAACGGTTGAATGCGAGGCCTATTAAACCTAGGATGAATGCTGAGGTGAAGCTGAAATACATAGGGGACATAAGATGTTTATGGATTTTCACCATAATTTGCTAAGCCGAAATTAGCGGTCTTAATTTGGACTAAACATCTATTCTGCTCATTCAAGTCCTCCTTGGAATCATTCGTAGATAAGTCCTAGGGTGAGTAAAATTAGGATAATTGTTGCTCAAAGAAGTGTGGAGAGTGGTGTTAGTAGTTGGTTTCCTCAAGGTAGTGGTAGTAGGAGAGCAATTTCTAGGTCAAATAGGAGGAATAGGATTGCTACTAAGAAGAAACGTAGGGAAAAGGGGAGGCGAGCATTTCCTAGTGGGTCGAAACCACATTCATAGGGAGATAATTTTTCATTATCTGGGTTTAATGACGGTAGTCAAAATGCGATTAAAGCGAGGATTAGGGAAATCAGGGCCGTAGCCGCGACAGACGACATGATGAGGTTCATTACTTTTCCTTGGGTTTTAACCAAGATTAAGTAATTGGAAATCACTTGTACTAATTTATACTAGAAAAGCAATTATGAGCCTCATCAATAGATGGATACATAAAGGAATAATCACACTACATCTACAAAGTGTCAGTATCATGCTGCGGCTTCAAAGCCGAAGTGATGTTCTGATGTAAAGTGATATTGGACTTGTCGTATAAGACAAACTGCTAGAAATGTTGAACCAATAATAACGTGGAGGCCGTGGAATCCTGTGGCAACATAAAATGTTGTTCCATAGACTCCGTCGGCGATAGTGAATGGTGCTTCGTAATATTCTATAGCTTGAAGGGATGTGAAATAAACTCCTAGAATGATAGTTAAAGTAAGGGCTTGAATTGCTTCTTTTCGGTTACCTTCTATTAAGCTATGGTGAGCTCAAGTTACGGTTACTCCTGAAGCTAGAAGTACTGCGGTATTTAAGAGTGGAACTTCGAATGGGTCTAAGGGGTTAATTCCTGTTGGTGGTCAACATCCGCCTAATTCAGGAGTTGGTGCAAGGCTAGAATGGTAGAAGGCTCAGAAAAAGCCTAGAAAGAAGAAAACTTCTGATGTAATGAATAAGATTATTCCATAGCGAAGGCCTTTTTGTACAGGAGGGGTGTGGTGGCCTTGGAATGTTCCTTCTCGAATAACGTCACGTCACCATTGGATTATTGTTAGGAAGAGAAGGGTTAATCCTAAGTAAAGGAGGAGAAGTGAGTGGAAATGGAATCAGATGGCTAAACCTGATGTTATAAGAAGGGCAGCGGTAGCTCCTGTTAGGGGTCATGGGCTTGGGTCAACTATGTGATATGCATGTGCTTGGTGAGCCATTAAACGTTTTCTTGTAAATATAAGCTTAGTAGGAGAACGAATACATATGCTTGAATTATTGCTACAGCTACTTCTAGAATTGTTAATAAGAATAGAATTGTAGAAGTTAATAAGGCTACAGTTGGTATGATGGTTAAGAGAACGAATGCTGCGGTAGCAATTAATTGTATTAAAAGATGGCCTGCTGTTAAGTTAGCGGTTAGTCGGACTCCTAAAGCTAATGGTCGGATAAATAGGCTGATAGTTTCGATAATAATAAGGATTGGAATTAAAGGGGTTGGTGTTCCTTCTGGAAGAAGGTGGCCTAATGCGATTGTAGGTTGGTTTAGTATACCAATTAATACAGTTGTAAGTCATAGTGGAAGAGCGAATGCTATGTTTAGAGAGAGTTGTGTTGTAGGAGTAAATGTATATGGGAGAAGGCCTAGGAGGTTAATGGTAATTAGGAATAATATTAGAGCTGTTAGTAATATAGCTCATTTATGTCCTCCAAGGTTAATTGGTTGTATGAGTTGATAAACAAAGCGATTAATGAATCAGGCTTGGAGAGTAATTAATCGGTTATTTAATCATCGATTAGTTGGAGTTGGGAAGGTTAATCATGGAATTAAGATTGCTAAGGCAATGAGGGGAATTCCAATAAGTGATGGACTTAAGAATTGGTCGAAGAAGCTTATAATCATGGTCAATTTCAGGGGCTGGGTTTAGGTTTTTCAGTACTTTTTAGGGTTGGGTTATTGTTGAATAGATGATTTATGATTTTATTTGGTAGAATAGTAAGAAAGATAATTCATGAGAATAATAAGATTAAAAATCATGGATTGGGATTTAATTGGGGCATATCATTAAGGGTGGTTGGGAATCACCAATATTTAGCTTAAAAGGCTAATGCTAGGCCCAGTTTAGCTTCTTAATGAGGCTTCTTCTAGTATTGATGAAGATCAGGCTTCGAAGTGTTCTAGAGGAACTGCTTCTACTACAATAGGTATAAAGCTGTGATTAGCGCCACAAATTTCTGAACATTGGCCATAATAGATACCAGGACGTGATACAATAAAGGCAGTTTGGTTAAGTCGTCCTGGGACAGCGTCTATTTTTACACCTAGAGCTGGAACGGCTCATGAGTGTAGAACATCTTCTGCTGATACTAGGACTCGAATAGGTGATTCTATAGGTACTACTATACGGTGGTCTGTTTCTAATAAACGGAATTGGCCTGGAGTCAAGTCTTGGGTTTGAATTATATAAGAGTCAAATCCTAGGTCTTCATAATCTGTATATTCATAACTTCAGTATCATTGATGACCTATAGCTTTGATAGTTAGATGTGGGTCATTGATTTCGTCTATGAGGTATAAAATTCGTAATGATGGTAGAGCAATTATAATGAGGATAATAGCAGGTAAGATAGTTCAAACGATTTCGATTTCTTGGGAATCAAGAATGTACTTGTTTGTAAGTTTAGTTGTGACTATTGCTGTAATAATATAGAGAACTAGGGTGCTAATTAAAAATACAATTATTAGTGTGTGGTCGTGAAAATGAATAAGTTCTTCCATAACTGGGGAGGCTGCATCTTGGAATCCTAATTGTGAGGGGTGTGCCATTGTAAAATAAGATACGTAAGAATTTAACTTACAATTCTGTCCCGACAAGGCAGTGTAATGTATTTTACTAGTATCTTATAAAGAAAGTGACAGAGTGGTAATGTGGCTGGCTTGAAACCAGCATATGGGGGTTCAATTCCTTCCTTTCTTGTTAAAAAGAGGGTCGTTGGACTTGAACAAATGCCGGTTCTTCATATGTGTGATAAGGAGGAGGGCAACCATGTAGTCATTCTACATTTGTATGTGGAAGTTCAACGGATAATACTTCTCGTTTTGAAGCAAATGCTTCTCAAATGATGAATAGTAATATAATTACAGCAACAAGAGAAATTAGGGAGCCGATTGATGAAATTGCATTTCATAGGGTATATGCATCTGGATAATCTGAATATCGTCGTGGTATACCTGCGAGACCTAGGAAATGTTGAGGGAAGAAGGTTAAATTTACTCCAATAAATATAACTGTAAATTGGATTTTTGTTCAAGTTTGATGGAGAGTGAAACCAGAGATTAGAGGGAATCAGTGAATAAGGCCTGCCATGATGGCAAATACTGCCCCTATTGAAAGGACATAGTGGAAGTGAGCTACTACATAGTAAGTATCATGAAGAACAATGTCTAATGAGGAGTTAGCTAAGACAATTCCTGTTAAACCGCCTACTGTAAAGAGGAAAATAAAACCTAAGGCTCAGAGTAGGGGAGTATCTCATTTAATAGAGCCTCCATGAAGGGTTGCTAACCAGCTAAAGACTTTGACGCCTGTAGGAATAGCGATAATTATTGTTGCAGAGGTGAAATAAGCTCGAGTATCTACGTCTATTCCTACTGTGAATATGTGATGGGCTCATACGATAAAGCCAAGTAGACCAATTGCTATTATTGCTCAAACTATACCCATATATCCGAATGGTTCTTTTTTACCTGAATAATAGGCTACTACATGTGAGATTATTCCGAAGCCAGGTAGAATTAAGATATAAACTTCAGGATGACCAAAAAATCAAAATAAATGTTGATAAAGGATTGGGTCTCCTCCACCTGCAGGATCAAAGAATGTAGTATTGAGGTTACGATCTGTAAGTAATATTGTAATTCCTGCTGCAAGAACTGGAAGTGAGAGTAGAAGAAGAATAGTGGTTACAAGAATAGATCAAACAAATAATGGTGTTTGATATTGAGAAATAGCTGGTGGTTTTATATTAATAATAGTTGTAATAAAATTAATTGAAGCTAAAATTGATGAAACACCGGCTAAGTGAAGAGAGAAAATAGCTAAATCGACGGATGGTCCAGCATGTGCTAGGTTGCTAGCTAATGGGGGATAGACTGTTCAACCAGTACCTGCTCCAGCTTCTACTCCAGCAGAGGCAAGGAGGAGAAGAAATGATGGTGGAAGAAGTCAGAAACTTATGTTATTTATTCGTGGGAAGGCTATATCTGGTGCACCAATTATTAAGGGAACTAATCAATTTCCGAAGCCACCAATTATAATTGGTATAACCATGAAAAAGATTATTACAAAAGCATGGGCGGTTACGATTACATTATAAATCTGATCATCTCCTAAAAGAGATCCAGGTTGCCCAAGTTCAGCTCGAATTAGGAGACTTAGGGCTGTTCCAACTATACCTGCTCATGCACCAAAAATCAGGTAAAGGGTGCCAATATCTTTGTGGTTGGTAGAAAATAGTCAACGATTAATTGCCACAGGTAAGATGGCTGAGAATAAGCGGCGGATTGTAGCTCCGTTTACAGAGGTCAGAGTCCTCTTCTTATCAAAGCCTTGAAGTAGCTGTTTACGTTGGATTGCAAATCCAAAGACGGAGGTTAGTTGCCTCCCGGGGCTTTCTCCCGCCTTTGTCTGTGGCGGCGGGAGAAAGCTTAGATAGAAGTTCGCTGGATTAAACGCTTAGCTGTTAACTAAGATTTTGTAGGATCAAGGCCTGCCTGTCTAGAAGGTTTTAGCTTAATTAAAGCATCTGAGTTGCATTCAGAAGATGTGAGATAAAGTCTTGCAAGTCTTAGCAGAAATTAGAGGATTTTCACTTCTACTTAAAGCTTTGAAGGCTTTTGGTCTGATGTTAACCTAAATTTCTATGGGGTGAGTATAAAGATTGTAGGTGTTAGGGGGAGGAGGAGGATAGATAAGGTTGCTGAGGTTAATAGGATGAGGGTTGGGTGGTTGGGTTTTGTTCGTCAGGATGATGATATGTTGGTTGGGTTAGGGTTTATAGTTAGTGTTGTGGCGTAACACAAACGTAGGTAAAAGAATAGGCTGAGGAGGGCTATGAGGGCTATAATAATAGCTGGAATAAATAGGCTTTGTTTTGTCAGTTCTTGGAGAATTAATCATTTGGGTATAAATCCAGAAAGTGGGGGCAGTCCTCCTAGAGAAAGGAGGGTTAGTAAAGTGATGATAGATAAGAGAGGGGATTTGGTTGATGATGAAGCGATTGAGTTGATTTTGGTTGAGTTAAAGATTTTAAATAGGAGGAAGGTTGTAAGTGTTATGATAATATATAGGATAAGGTTAAGTAAGGTTAGGTTGGGAGCATAGTGTAGGATTGTGATTATTCATCCGAGGTTTGCGATTGATGAGTAGGCTAGGATTTTTCGTAATTGTGTTTGGTTGAGTCCTCCTCATCCTCCAATGATTGTTGAGAGGATTCCAAGAGATAATAGTAGATTGGGGTTGAGTAGGGGGTATAGTTGGAGTAAAATAGCGAAGGGGGCTAGTTTTTGTCAGGTTGATAGGATAAGTCCTGTAGTGAGGTCTAAGCCTTGGAGGACTTCAGGTAGTCAGAAGTGTAGTGGTGCGAGACCGATTTTTAGGGCAAGTGCAGTTAATGCTAGTGTGGCAGAGGTTGGGTTAGTTATTTCAGTTAGGCTTCATTCGCCTGAGGTTCAGGCATTTGTGATGCTAGCAAATAATAATAGGGCGGAGGCAGTTGCTTGGGTAATGAAATATTTTGTAGTAGCTTCTACTGCTCGTGGGTGGTGTTGGCGGATTATTAGAGGAATAATAGCTAAAGTATTAATTTCAAGGCCTATTCATACTAGGAGTCAATGTGATCCAATAAATGTAAGGGTGGTTCCTAGGCCTAAGCTTGAAATTAAAATGGTTAGTACAATAGGGTTCATTAGTAAAGGAAGGATTTTAACCAACGTGGTTGGGGTATGGGCCCAAAAGCTTTATTAGCTGACTTTACTAGGGAATAGTGTAATAGGAAACACGAAGGGTTTTGATCTCTTAGATATAGGTTCGAGTCCTATTTTTCTAGAAGGAAGTGGAGAGGTTTTAACTCTCATTATCCACTCTATCAAAGTGGCCCTTTAATTCAGGCACATTTCCTTAAGTGATTGGGGGTAGGCTTGATGTAGCGAGGGGAAGGGCTATATGTCATAGGATAATTGCTAGGGTAAGGGGTAGGAAGTTTTTTCAGACTAAATGTATAAGTTGATCATAGCGGAAGCGAGGGTAGGATGCTCGGATTCATAGGAAGATAAATGTTAGTAGTGTGGCTTTTATTATGAGGCTAAGTGTTGAGATTTGTGGGAGAAGGGGGTTGTAGGAAGTTCCTATAAATAAGATAACTGATAGGGTATTTATTAATAGGATGTTAGTATATTCGGCTAAGAAGAATAGGGCAAATGGGCCCGCTGCGTATTCAATGTTAAATCCTGATACTAGTTCTGATTCTCCTTCTGTTAGGTCAAAGGGAGGTCGGTTGGTTTCTGCTAGGGTTGAAATATATCATATTAGGGCTAATGGTCAGCCTGGAATTAGAAGTCAGATAGTTTCTTGAGCTAAGTTGAATGTATGGAGGGTAAACCCTCCGGCGAATACGATTATTGATAGGAGGATGAGACCTAGGCTTACTTCGTATGAGATGGTTTGTGCTACGGCACGTAATGCCCCTATTAAAGCATATTTTGAGTTGGATGCTCATCCTGATCCTAGAATGGTGTAGACAGTAAGGCTTGAGATTGCTAAAATGAATAGTAAGCCTAGGTTGAGGTTAATAATTGAGTGGGGGAGGGGGAGGGGTATTCATATGAGTAAGGCTAGTGTTAGAGCTGTTGTTGGGGCGATTAAGAATAAAAATGGAGAGGATATTGATGGGCGGACAGGTTCTTTAATGAATAGTTTTAGGCCATCTGCGATAGGTTGGAGTAGGCCATAGGGTCCAACAATGTTAGGGCCTTTACGGAGTTGTATGTAGCCGAGAATTTTTCGTTCAATTAATGTAAGGAAGGCTGTGGCTAAGAGGACTGGGATAATGTAGGCAAGTGGATTAATTAGATAGAGTAAAATGGGTTGGAGCATAGTTGAGGAGAGGATTTGAACCTCTGGATTAAAGGACTTAGGTCTTTTGCATTTACCAGGCTCTGCCACCTCAACAACCCTTTTTTTGGGCACTAGGTGATCTTTTCTTATCTATTTTAGTTTTATTCAATAGATGAAAATAGGGCGTGCTAGTGGCATTGGCCCTACTTTTCCGGTCCTTTCGTACTAGGAAAAGTGTATTCATAGATAGAAACTGACCTGGATTTCTCCGGTCTGAACTCAGATCACGTAGGACTGTTAATCGTTGAACAAACGAACCCTTAATAGCGGTTGCACCATTAGGATGTCCTGATCCAACATCGAGGTCGTAAACCCTTTCTTCGATAGGGACTCTGAGAAAGGATTGCGCTGTTATCCCTAGGGTAACTTGGTTCATTGATCAGGAAATCCTGGGTCATTTTTCGATAAATGTTTTATTAATTAGAATTGTCATTCTAATTTTTAAGTACTTAGTACTCAATCGATGAGGGGGATTTGTTTTTCCCCTTGGTCACCCCAACCAAAAACAGTTAAATTAGAAGTATTGTATATTTTATTTATATCCTGGGAAGTGGATGGTTACATAATTAATTTAAGTGTTTGAAGCTCCATAGGGTCTTCTCGTCTGATGTTATTATATTCGCTTCTGCACGAATAGATCAATTTCATTGATTAGAAAATAGAGACAGTTAAACTCTCGTGATGCCTTTCATACAGGTCTTCATTTAAAAGACAAGTGATTACGCTACCTTTGCACGGTCAAAATACCGCGGCCGTTGAATGTTATCACAGGGCAGGCGGGACCTCTTATAGTTTATCAAGAGGCGATGTTTTTGGTAAACAGGCGGAGTTTGTGTTTGCCGAGTTCCTTTATTTTCTTTTAATCTTTCCTGGTGACACTCCTGTGTAGGGATAACGAGTAGGGGAATAGGGTTTTCTAGTTGATGGTTAAGTAATATAATGACCTCAGTTTGGGGTCGTTTAATTATCAGTGATTTAATTCTTTCTGACGTACACTTGTGTCGGGAGAGATTTATTCTCTTTATTACTCATTTTAGCATAAGTTCTTTTATAAATATAAAATAACCCAATAGGATGAAGGGGGTTGCGAATGAATATCTGAATTAAAGGTTTAGTTGTTGGATTAGAGCTGCGACGCTTACTTAACAGGTGGCTGCTTTTAGGCCCACTAGGATGGTAACCTTAGTAATTATGATCGTTTCCCACCTTAAAAAGTTGTATCTTGGTTTAGAAGGGTTGTACCTCTTCTAAATAACTATTAATTCTTATAGGTTTCTTTGACAAGTAAGTCTTGTCTAGATAGTGAAAAATTAATGCAGAATTGAAGTTCTTTTCTTGGGTAACCAGCTATCACTAAACTCGATAGGCTTTTCACCGCTACTCGGAAGTCTTCCCACTCTTTTGCCACAGAGACGGGTTAGCTCTGTAATGCTGCTTCGGAGTAGCTCGTTTAGTTTCGGGGAGATAGACTTAAGGTCTTTTTGCCTAGTTTTTCTAGCTAAATCATGATGCAAAAGGTACGAGGTACAATCTCTGCTTTTTAGTACTTTAATGATTTGTTTCATTTCTTTTTCAGCTTTCCCTTGCGGTACATAGGCTATTGCGCTGGGGTTATTGTTCTGTCACCCATACTAAAAGGTTGAGAATGTTTTGGTTTAAAGTTATAATATAGATTAGATTTATAAGGTCTAGTTGAATTAATACATAGGCTAGCTTTAAGGTTCAAAATGATCCGAATTGCACGGATATTTCCTCGGTGTAAGGGAGGCGCTTTACTAGTTTAGCCACATTTTGATTCCAAGTGCACTTTCCAGTACACTTACCATGTTACGACTTGCCTCCTCTTGTTTAAGAAATATATTTATGGAAAAGGGTGGGTTATTTTTGAGGAGAGTGACGGGCGGTGTGTGCTTATCCCAGAGCCGATTTCAGGGGAGTATTCTGATCTCCTCTTACTGCTAAATCCACCTTTAGGTGTGTTTTCAGTTTACCATTCGTATGTTTTTGGAAAAAAATGTAGCCCATTTCTTCCCACTTCATTTGCTACACCTCGACCTGACGTTTTGGAGTTTTATTCTTTTTGCTTACTTTTAGTCCTTCACAGGGTGGGCTGACGACGGCGGTATATAGACGGTGATGGCAAGAAGTGGTGAGGTTGAACGGGGATTATCGGTTATAGAACAGGCTCCTCTAGGTGGGTATGGGATACCGCCAAGTCCTTTGGGTTTTAAGCTAGCGCTTGTAGTACTCTGGCGAACAATATAGTGGGATGTTGTCTAAGTTTGTGGTTGGGCATAGTAGGGTATCTAATCCTAGTTTGGGTCCCAACTGTCGTGGCATCAAGGTTCCTTAATTTATAAAGTCACTTTCGTTGTTGTTTATTCCACTCATGGGTACGTATAACAGTTTTATGAGGTCTGAACTTTAGTAGTTGAAGGTCATTCTTTAATCACTCTTTACGCCGGGATGTGTTAATGTGAGTTACTCGTATAACCGCGGTGGCTGGCACGAGATTAACCAACTCTGTTAACTTTAACTGAGTCAAGCTTACGCTTATGAGATCAATGTTTATTACTGCTGAAATCCCTTGGGGGTGTGGCTTAGCAAGATGTCTTGGGCTACGTGTGTGTGCCTGATATCTGCTCCTAGTTATTTAATAGAATAATTAGGGCATTCTCACGGGAGAGCTGAAACTTGCATGTATAATTTTAGTTACAATTAACACTAAGGCTAGGACCAAACCTTACATGCTTGCGGAAAAAATTAATTTTCATCTTAGCATCTTCAGTGCCATGCTTTAAATTAAGCTACACTAGC